GGCTCTCCCACTTGAGTGACCTTAGCCCCAGGCAGGCCATGCTATTCAATGATATTGGAAAAATGGCAGCGTAACGTAACAGTATTGAAAGCTGGTCGCCTTTTGAGGGAGGGAAAGCCTTTCAATAGGAGCCCTACTTCCCTCTTTGCGACCTCATCACTTCAAAGCGCAAACCCATTTCTTTCTGAGTCACCGGGCGGAGCGCACCTTTGGTACTTTGCTTATAGCTTTTTTAGGTTATGCAATAGACGGGAGGCTTAGCTCAGGATCCCCCCTGCTTGCAGAAATGAATGGATCAGAGGGGGGGGCTGGGTTCTATTTCCGGGCCGGGCGGGAGGTGAAGGCCATAAGATAAGATTGCCCTCCCGGTAAGGAAGAGAGGAAAAGGGTGCTGTCATCTATCTCGACCAGTTTCCCGAGGCGTTGAAAATCCAGACCGGCTCAGAGAATCACTGGCGCTATTTAGCCCTTCGTTTCGCCATTCGAAGTACTACCTCTGCCTTCCCTTTTTGTAACATACCCAGGCGCCCTCCTTTCCAATCACTAAGAAAAAAAAACCAATCAAAGCCCTATCTAAGTAAAGCTTCGTCTGTTATTTTCCCGGCCCCAGGGGAGTTTACTCAACCCATTCCCCAGTCTTCCGCACTGCTCAAGTAAGTGTGCGACTCCGTATGAGGACCTCCTTCCCTTCTGCCCACTCTCTGTTCACACGGTTCTCAAAGCAGAGGAGGAAAGGTGGGCAGCAGGTACCACGAGCCCTCTGTCCCACACATCTATCCAGAAGCAAGTGTAGTTCACCGGTTCCACCGAATGCTCCTATCTATCGGCAAAGATCGTGTGAGTGTGCAGTTATGCTTCGGATGCTTCGCCATAGAATAGATCGACCCAGTTCCTGTTCTTTTCCGGTGCACTCGCTTTATATCTCCGACACACAAGGAAGGACGCGGTGGGAAGGAAGCAGCCCTAGCCTCTGTCCGGCCGATCATTCCGCTGGCATCTTGCATTCACGCCTCCGTTTGACTGCCGCTCGGGGATGGAGTTGTAGATACGTTAGTCTTAGCGGATCGTTGGCTCCACCTGTTATCTCCTTCTACGACATGCTGTTGTCGTCGCCATATTCAATATGTCACTTAGTCATCTCTGCCTCGCTGCGGGTCAGCACCTCCGAAAGAAACGGAGGACTCCATTCAGTGACTCCGCGATCGCCCTCTAAACGATCAGAATAAGGTAAAGCTTGAAGATAAGTTTTGTACTCTATTAATTTCTCAGTCCCTCTAGTCGGGTGGGCGCCGGCCGGTCTTTCGACCAGATCCCCCTAAAAACCGTACGTGCGGGTCTCCCCGCATGCGGCTCACGCCATTCGAGGTGGCCCAGCATTCATTCGCAAATCCTGTAGTGAAATTGAGACTGCTCGACCTCGGAAGCTAATTCGCGTGTAGGCTGCGCTGTCTGTCGTACCGTTGACTCTATCTATTCATTGAATTTACTTTCATTCATTTTTTTTGTTTGATAGGCTTGCTCCCTCTTTTTCCAAGAATTAATGCACTTCCCCTTGACTTCAGAGGGCCTTCTCTAATAGGGGAAAAGCCTTCCATTTCCGTCAAATGACCCGGCCCCCCTGGCTCTTCCACCGTCCTGGCTCCCTTTCCTACCTATGCTATGCTCCCCCGGCACAGGCCTACCACGCTTCGCGCCTGCGGCGTTTTCGCCGGACGGTCTTTGCCAGTAGTGCCATCCTCCCCGCTGGCTGTATGGGCGGGTTGTCCCTCGCTGCTGCGTTCTGTTAGGCTATGGATTACAGGAACAAATGTAGTTGAATGAGACAGCAGGCGGGTTACACGTTCCGCTGTGCCGAGATGTGAGGTGCAGGTGGTGATGATCACCCCGGGGTATGCGCTAGCGCCCTTGACAGGCACTCCAGGACCCGCCAACGCTCATGAAAACCCGGGTCGGTCCTCCATTCATCTGACCGGAGGTGTGGATAACGAGGCCACCTTCACAACCTTCTCCCTTCTGTCCTTATGTTGTAGTAAGGTAGGGCGGTTCGCTTGAGTTGCTCAACCGCCCCTTAGCCCGGTGCTCGTGACGCGCTACGGGACCTCCCCGTGCCGGGGGACCAAGCAGGGCATAGCTAGCGGCATAGGAGCCGACTCGGCGTCAGCGGCTTCGTGCCGCACTGGAGTGATCCAATATGTGGTTCCGCACGTTCCACCACTTCTCCGTTCATTTCCAATACTGATCGTGAAACACCATGAGCAGCAGGATGTTGAGGTCCGAAATTCGAAGTGAAATTTTTTATTTGCCCGTTCCTAGTCGTCATGGGAAAAAAGGAAGAAATAAGAAAGATATTATTCCCTAAGAGCTTGTCCAGTACTACCTGTACCAGAAATGCATCTCCTTGCGTGCGAGAGACTTCTATGCCAGCCGCCGGCTCTGTTATGAAAGAAAGCGGCAGACTCATCTTACAGGTGTTCCCTAATGAGGGATTTTAGGGGATTAGGGTTCTCCTTTATCTCCTCCACCCATCCGCGGAGGGTTTCAATATAAATCTCCGCAGATATTTTAAGATCGCGAGACATAATGTTCTCTGCGACACTGGAATAGATTTCTTCCATTTCCGGAAAGTGAACGGAAAGCCGCCCTTTCCCCTTCTCACAATATTCCCGAACTTGCTCAAGAATCAATGAATAGCACTTCGAAGTCCCTCAGGGGGATCGGCGTGGGGAACTTCCACCGGTTCTGGACTGGAGCCTGCGGGTTCTGAATGACCTCCCTCTCACGGTGAAAAAAGTGGTTAACCATCTCGAATAAATCCATATCGTCCACCTGAAAAACGTGTCTCAACTACAACTAACTCCCCTGTTTCCCTATCGAAAAACCAACCCTACTAAATTTGTTCTAGAAATGCTAACCAAGTTACACACTGGGGCCATGGGTCATGAAAGAGGTTTACCCCCATCCCCCTTCACTATGTATGGCCAATGAACTCCTCGCTTTAGTCCGTTCTTTTCCTTCTTTGGGCTCGGGTCGATAGTAGCCGTGGTAGTAATGTCCCGGAGCCCGGCTACCGACCCGAGGCGCTGATCGGGAAAGTCATAAAGGGACGTTAAACGTAATTCTAGAAGGGCGTTACCACAAAAAAAAAATCCGAGTCTTGGTAGTTTACTTGCTTACTTGTTAGAGTCAGGCAGTTGAAGTGAAAGTTTATTAGACTAGTCCCACTAAGATGGCGGGGAAACTAACTTCCGAGAGAGCTGCTTTCGCCTCGGTAATTACCTAACGAGAGAGAGCCGATGCCAAAGTAGCCCTTTACGCGAGGCCAGACAGACTGACCTCTGCTAACTAAGTTTTTTTATATAGACTGGAAGCTAGAGAGAGACTATACTAAGGTATAGTGCCGCTACCAGAGAAGGCTGTTTCATGCTAGGCGTCCAGACCTACTACGCCCGAGCCGCATCCCCGGCACACTTGCTATATCCACTAAGGCTTCACATCCCACTTCATCCTACCAACTATACCTTATATAAATAGCCGTTCTATAACAATTCAAGACAACAAGAAAGCAAAATATTTGATCAGACCTTTTCTTATTTTTATTTCCATTTCTTTTTCCTTCCATGGAACGGAACCTTATTTGCCTTCGCCTCAGTAGCCGCTTTTGCTTATGGTAAATAAGTATCCGCAGCTGTCTCCCCAGAGACTTATGGTGGGTTTCAATATATCTCTTTTCCACCTAGGTCAAAGGGGTATGCCGCTATGCTACACCGAAGTATGCTCCTAGGTAAGCGACTGCCTTTGGATCCGCCTCTCGAGCACGAGGGTCGTTTTCATAAAAGGCTATCGATCATGAAGGTTTGCCTATGGCTCTGTATCTACCTCTGTCTGCTGGTGCTTATTTTTTTTAGAAGCTAAGCTGCAGGATCAATGGCTTAAACTACTGCTTCTTCAACGCTTCTCCTGCGACTTGTTCTCCTTTCGTCCTTGCTCCTGCACGCACCTAAAGGTACAGTATCTAAACGCTCCTTCTGTTCTTGGGAAAGGGGGCCCAAGGCTCATCCTTATGCTTTCGGTTTTCGAGTGAAAAACTGAGTTGGGGAGACCTGTCAAGCTTTAGGATAGCTCTTTTCAAAATATTTTATTGTAATAGAAGCTAAGCTTTTATACCGAATCGGGTTTGTTGATGGAATCATAGCCGGGCCGGAACTCTTGATCTATCAATAGAGGTTGAGAACTCAATCAGGAAGGACTGCTAGTCATCACCGAGGGTATGACCAAGGAACTGCTGCTGAGAGCGATAGACTTTCCAACTGAGATGGAGAGAATGCGCTCCTACTCTCTTTCAATCGCCGATGTTAAAACATCGAGGGCGTAGACCCGAGGGGAGGTTGAGTCAGCAGCTAGTTTTGCCGGAATAGGAATAAACGATGCAATTTAATCTGTAGGAGGAAGGTAGAGCAATAGACGGAATGAGTCTTAGTTTCAATATCCCCTGCTCTTGTTGTACTGTTCATGGCATGGTTTGGTGGGACCAAGAATTGCTCTTGTTCCCGGACCGGGAAGTTTTTGCATTGATGCCGGGAATACACACTCTCTTTCTCTTTGAAGGAATCCGCATGGAAGGCTCTCGACCGGGTCGTGGCATTGCTCTGGAGTGGAGCCGGGGAAGGAGCGAAGGGCAGAGGATTTAGCTTTGGCTTTGGTTCGGTTGACCGTATGACTATAGTTTATGTGGTCTTGTTCAAATAGAATAGGTCCCTTTGGGTGCTATCACATAGCCCTAAGCAGGGCAAGGAAGGTCTCTACAACAAAGAGATATGCCAATTAGCGGCACACTTACTATAAACCTATTTTCGTTAAATCCTATAACAACTCTTATCTTAGTGACTCTTCTCAAATCTCTTTAGGGAGTGAATGACTCTTGGGTATGGCGGAAGAAGAAAGAATAAGTAATAAATACGACTAGACTTTTAGCTTGAAGGTGGGCTTTAGTCTTTTAACAACCGATCTTGCGACATCAAGTTGTCAATCCGGGCATCGACTTGCCTTTTTTTTAGTATCCCTTTAGAGCAGAGCGTCTTTCCTATCTCTCCAGGCTAGTCTCTTAGATAGCAAGTCAAAGCAGCTAGTTCGAGGGTCAAAGTCTAGCAATAAGCTAGTGCGCTGATGAAAGTCGATAAGGAAAGTAAACTGGTCACTCCACCAGAGAAGAAGGGTTGTTGAGAAGGTAATCAAGGAGTTCCGTCTTCTACGATGTATGCTATGAAACAGGTTCATACTGGAAGAATGGATGGCGCAGGAGTCTTTCTTTGGACTGATGAACTCTGAAACCTAGATTCTCCCCTTAGGAAATAGCCTGACAGAGAGAGATGCTCTCTCGCTAGAGAGAAGAGCGGAGTGAAGCTGCTTTTCCGAAGAGAGAGCGTTAGAGAGTAGATGATACGTTCCAAGGGTGAAGCTAACGCTTCCCTGGCCACTAGGGAGTCATCAAGGTATGAGTCCGCTAGCTAATACTGGATCGTCAAAGACCTTCTTCCATTTCTTAATACCTTCTGTCTCTCTCCTAAAGGATCCAATCCTACCCCAACACGGAGAGCTTATCCACTACATCTACTTTTAAGATTCATTTTAAGAGTGATGCGGAGTTAGAAAATGAGTTGACGAGGGAATTGACACCCGGCGTGTTTATAATGGTGGAACCGTATGCTACAGTTGGTGAGCTGAAGATAGCAGTGCAGAACGGGATACTTACTTTATTATGGAACAGTTTGTGGTAACTGATATTGAAGACATGGAGGGATGAGGAGGTCTTTTTTGGCACAGTTGAGTCGGGTTCAGCTGAGAGGGAGCAGGATAGATTTGGGCACTGATTTGAAGTGAAGGGGATTAAAATGGAAAGTCTAATGCGAGTCACTCTTTCCGAACTCCCAACTCCAACCAAGCATCCTAGAGGGAGGAAAAAAACCCTCCGTCACCTTATCGGCATCTAGCTCATCTGTCCGCTCTCTATCGTTGGACTTCGTTGCGTTGCTCAATTCTTCTTTCATTGTGAAGTGTTGGACTCTGTTAAAATAGGATTCCTATTGTGTTCCACTCATTTGCTTAACACAAAGAAATCGATTATTTTATCATCATCCGACTACTGACGGCTACGAAGGAAGCAGGATTTGCTCCTTTCCTGTTCGCTCGGAAGCCCGCCCTATCACTAAAAGCCGGAACATGATTGCTTCGGGGAAAGACTTTATTTCATCTGCTTCACTGTGATAGCGGAATAAAAAACCTGGGTTCACTCCCTCCCCTGTCCCTGTGACCGGTATCCGGTCTTACCTTTTTCCCAGAGATATGGGATTGCCTCTTTTATGGCTTCCTGCTGCAACTACTAGGAGACTGGCAGAGTCCGGGGTGAGAGGTTTGATTCAGGGCGTCGGTAGGGCTTGCCTTAGTGAAAAGTAGGAGCCATACCATAGTTAGTCAAGAATCAAGAGTAGAGGTCGGGTACCTCGATCAGAGCAATGGAGAATCGGAGGATGAAAGGCCAAGTAAGACCCCGAGGATAAGGTATCAATCAGAAGAGGAAAGTAGATCAGCCTACTACCAATTAGTTTGTTAGCAAACATAACATCTCGTGGTCAGGAAACAACAACGTATAGAAAGCCAAGAGCCCCTCCCCAATTATAGATCTATCAACCTAAAGAGGAAGCGCTCACAAACTACACGAAAGTTGTCCCTTTTTCTTGCTTTCTTATTCCTCTTTTTCTGCGGAATTCCCATCATAGTCATTACTGATTGTGCCGACGGGAATAGATCTGATTTATCAGACGATTCTTACTCTTTTCCCTCACTCTCCTCCCTTGCCTCCCCCGGAGGAAAGGGAGCAGTTCCCCGAAATCCAACAAGAACCAAATCAACAGCTTCCTGAGCATCCTGGTGATCAAGCACCTCAGAAACCAGGACCCTCACCTCAGCAATCCAAAACGTCTCCCTCCATTAGTTCGTCTTCTTGGCCTTTTACTTCGTCTGATTGTTACTTTATCCGGAATTTTTTTAATGACGAAGTGGGGCCTTCACATATAACCCCCAGGGAGGAGAAGCCGGACCATCAAAATAAAATGTAAATCCAACAGCGTTCGACCAGGAGGTCTCTTCAGCCCTGAACCGAGGGGACCTGCCCACTTCCAACCAGCAGTCGGCTGTTCAGCCGGCGCATAACACTGGGTGGCACAGCAGAGGATGCCGGAACCTGAGGACGACCATTTATATAGGGCCATTGATGCTATCAATATGGCCTGTAAAAACAGCCATGATAGACAGAGCCCACATTCTCTTGCAGAAGAAGGAAGGGGATCATTCTCGAGGAACCAAAGGATGTGAAGCGTGCGCTCGAGGTGGCTCTCCATGACGACTGGGAGCACGACATCGATGAGCGTCTTGAGCATTTCCGTGTGCTCAATCGCAACTTTGGCACCGCTCGCTGTTCCATTTGGAACAACTTCATTGACTAACTAAGGGAGTTAGGCTATCACCAGGTTAACTCCCGACATAAGGTCGACTAATATTTTTCATCTCCATTTTTTGTATTCGGGGAATGGATTGTTACTAAAAGGACTTGAATAGAATGAGGAGGACGACAGATAGACTCACGATCTAATAAAGTAAAGTCTTTGATATTGGTTCGAATCCAATTCGTGAGATGACAGTGATCTTTAGCTGATCATGCCCATATGGTTGTTCCAGCCGAAAGATGATCCCAGACCTGTCTGACCTACCGTTAGCTTTGCAGTACTCCCACCCAGGTAAGGACGGACAGGTGGCATAGCGCAATCCTCACCGATGTGGTGTCCAGTCACAACCCTAATTTTCCACTTTCTTTCCTTGGCTTTCGAACCAGCAATGAGACAAAGAGAGAGAGAGAGAAAGATTCCAAGTCACTTTCCTTATTCAAAGGAAGAAGAAGAGCGGATGGATTTTTCTTCTATATAAAATTAAAAAAAACAACCGAATTTCGACTTACCTTAGTCTAAAGTCAAGAACGAATTGCCATGACGTTCCAATCCTATCGGTTGACAGTGGAGTTGTGTTGATGGGCAATGATCACCCCTGCAATGTAGTTGGTATTGGTTCGGTCAAAATGCACGACGGTGCGGTGAGAACTGAGGTGCGGCATGTTCCAGACATGTCAAAGAATCTTATCTCTTTGACCACTTTAGATCTTGGTGGTTGTAAATTTGTTTTCGGTGATGGTGTTTTGAAGGTTGTGAAGGGTGCTCTAATTGTGATGAAGGCTCATCAGATTGGTAGATTTTATGTGTTGCAAGGGTCTACCGTTACAGGCACAGCTGCTGTATCTTCCTCCATGTCAGATTCAGATGAAACCATATTATGGCACATGAGGCTGGGACACATGAGTGAGAAAGGCCTGACAATGTTGAGCAAGCAAGAGAGGTCTTCTTTCTGGTCAGAGTACATCCAAGTTGGAGTTCTGTGATTTCAATAAGTTCTGCAAAGATGAAGGCATTGTTAGACATCTTACAGTCAAGAGGTACTCCGAAACAGAATGATTTGATATAGAGCACTAACACCGTCAATACAGGGTGAATCTCATTGTGCATCTACTGGAGCTCATCGAAAGTCTATCTCCGACTGAATCAATATCTCGTTTTCCCTTTGCTGCCACGGAGAGCGATGTTCCGCCTCTTTCTTAAACTCTCGTTCCAGCAGCTTTGAGTTCAACTGCCTGTCCCCCAGTTAGGTGAAGGAGTGGAAAGGGGCAAGGCCAATGAACCAGCATCTAATTGAATGGATTCTTGATAACCTGCTTCGCCTTAACCAACCCATCCTACATGAATCAAGAAAGACAGTGGCACTGACCATCTTGATGGAGTAGAAAGAAGAATTACTACTAGGCCTGAAGGGAAGCCTAAGAGAATGGGCTACTTATCATACAAGAATCTTACTAGATCGACTACTGACTCGACGGACAAGGAAAGTCAAATCAAAGCTGATACGACTAAAAAATAGAGCAATGGTCCGAAGAAATCATGAGAGCTACGCTTTTCTAGCTTAAATTTGCTCGGGACCGAAGAAATGAAGCACTAAGGACTCCGCACAGGCAAAAGAAAAGCTCGGGAAGTATCAGATTAAGCAAACACTCAAACTATCTTAGATGGGCTTGCCTTTGATTCTGATGTCTTTCAAGCTGATTGATAGTGATATTATTTTTCTAACTGGGAAGAAAGTCTTACTCTAAAGTATAAAGTAAGTAAGTCAATTCTATAGGAGAAGAAAAAGAAACTAGGATCTCCGGCTGATAAGAAACTTCAACCCCAGCGAATGGCAAAACAACTGCAACTGGTTCGTAGGAGGCTCCCACTATACATATGTAGTTTGTAGGAAGGATAGGATGGCATCAAGACTGCTCGTATGGAGACTTTTTCTCAATTGTAGGAACCTCCGGGAATGTCTTAGTCCTAGTACTTACTGTTAGGAGAATAGCCCTTCGATCCTTATTATTGTGATTTTTGTTTGTTTGATAGTTCGGCTAGCTTGCTGAACCAGTAGAAAAAGATTAGATTCTTCGAACGTACTGATATATAGAGTAGTTAGTATAACGCAGAATCGAGTACTTCTAGTAGAATAATAATAATCTACTGTACTTTTTTAAAGGAAAAATATTGTATAGTAATGATGCCGAATCCGTTAGGTTGAGTTAGTAAAGGAGCATCCGTTAGTACTGATAGAATCGTTCTAGCCTCAACAGGGGAATTACTTTTCAAGTAAACTGACTACTATTCTTACTTCTAGAACCAGGGTATGCTTATTCACTAGTTGCTGGAAGGGTAGAACGTAGGGCAGTGTTGGCTCATCTTTCACTTCCGGACTCTATCTAAAACCTTCCTCACCTATAGCACCTGGCTTAGCTTTAAGCCAATCCCGGTGGACTTCCTTATCCTTATTCTAGAACCTTCACCTGGGAGTAAGAATCTTCCGTACTTCGTCCTTAGTTAGCCTTTGTCTCATTTCCCCTTCCTCACTTTAGGCTCTAGGGAATGACTCCTACCCCTCCTGCTACTGAACTATACCTAAAAATAAAAATAAAAAACTCTAGCTCAGCTCGGGGTTAGGCTTATGTGTCCTACCTTGCCATAATCAAGATTGACAACATCTTCGGACCTTGGCCTTGAAGTCGAGTTACTCTCGTGCCCAAACTCCAAAGACTCAGAAAAGGACTAAACTCCGCTACTTGTCTCAGCATCTGCTTCGTTCGGTCTTGCAGCTACTTTTTCAGAGGGATCCCCAAAGTAATATACTTATATGCCCTCCCATATTGGTATCCCATGTCTGATTCTCCTTCTCCAGATTCGATTTCTGTGGAATCTCTGTTTGAACACCATTCCAGTTCCAGATACCTGGTTTTAGTTAACAGCCCCACCTTTCAGTTGAAGTTAAGTTAGCTTCCCCTCCCATGGAAAATAATTTCTTTATTCTTCAGTCAACAAAGCTTTTTCTTATTCCTTCCCCGATAAAACCTTCTCTGAGCCAACAGCCCGATCCATCTTAGTTCGATTAGGAAGTCCACGCACAACGAGAGCGAAGTCATGCGAACTCTGAACAGAAGGAGCAGCAGCATTTGTTCCGTTGGGGAAGGCTTCAAAGATCAAAGGAAAAAAAAAAGTAAGAAGTCTAAAAATAGACAAGAGCGCATTCGATCGTATATTCATAGTTGGCATCAGTCTCTTAAAAAGAATAAGCTCGAGAAGGGGGATCTGTGGGACTTATATCCGTAGCAGCTCTTACAGTTAGAAAGGGAACGGAATCCCTATCCGCTGTGAGAGTAGACGGTGCTAGTGAATCTAGCTAGGTCCCTAAGTCTCGCCTTATTAGTCTAGGTAACTTTCTTCGCTCACTGTAATGGTAAGGCTAATAATCAGACTTTCTGTTTCCTGGCTTCGCTCGAGATCTCCGAACCTTCGCTCTGCTCTTGCTTGCAACTATAAGGTATTCCAAAGCCGTAAGAATTACTTGTAATTCAAAAGCTTACGTAATTGCTAAGTTGCTAAGTCTTCCATCCTCTCCTTTACAGTCGAGAACTACGTACCTCTAAGATGGAAATAAATAAAACTAAAAGTCTGACCTAGGGGACTGCTACCTACTAAGCCGAGCCTGCAGTTGCACAAACTTCTACCATACTTCTGCAACTGAAATTAATTACAAATGCTGTGGAACCTGTCGAGGCTGGTCAAGATCAATAGGCCAATATTCCTTCTGTTTGTGTAAATTGACTCAATCTATGGAGTTCTTTTTCCCTCCGGCCAGCGGGGCAGTTAGAGTCCGTCCCTGATCTCAACTAGCACTAGCCTTCGTGTTAATAAGTGTAACTGAACTAGAGCTAAAGGCACGTAGTTACTCGAGCTAAGCTATAGGGTCTATGTTAATAGAGCTCGACTGTAAGTAAAGGAGAGGAAGATACTTTATCTCCAGCTCAATCACCAGCACGTAAATAGAAGATATTCCACTTCTATGCTCTATTTCTTGTTTACTCCGTTCCACTCGCTTGTGAGCTCGTTTGGGAAGCTAGATCATTCAACATGCTTTCTTAGCTGGAAATAGAATGATACTGATTATCTTATTATTACAGCTTAAGTGCATTTTCTATATAAGATAGAATCTCATGCATGCTTGGAAGTTAGGTTACTATAAAGTATTTTCTTAGGTGCTAGAAGCTGCTTGAGGACTTGCTAACCTTACTCTTCCTTATCCAGTGAAAGATTCATTTTTTGAGTTAGATCGAGTGGAATCTTTCCGAGAAGAGGTGCCAATCCAGGCTAACTAGTATGAGTTCATACCCGCCTTTCCCTGCTTTGAGCTTGAACGTGGCACTAAAGCTGAGCTCATGAAAGAGACTTCAGGTTATAAAAATATTTCCTTTAAGGCTAGCTCATTTCCCGATTCGAGGACTTATTACTACTTAATTCTTGCAAGCCCACACCTTAGAAGAGAAGAGACAGTCTGACTATCTCTTGTGCCAGAATTCAGGCTCAAGGCCACTTAACGAGACGAAAAGAAAGAGATTCATCTCACTCCCTCGCCTTAGATGCAAGCTCTATTAAGCCCCCACTTTTCTTTCTATATTTTTAATAATACTTACTAGCCAAAAGGGGACATTTAGAGGTGGTTAAGAGACTTCCGCAGGTGGAATGAATGCAGCTCTTGTTCTTTCAAGGGGCGCTCATTAAGCAGCGCCTTGGGCCTACCTTTGGGATAGATTCCCTCAACAGATACCTTCAATGCGAGAAAGCCAGCAGTTTAGGTTCTGAGCTAAGCATTCGTGCGTGAAGCCTGCTCTTTGCTTGGGCCTATCCTGTCTTTCATTCGTGTAAACTCTCTGCCCTCTTCCACTGAGACAAAGTCATTCTAACGCACGCGGAGCAGTTTCTCCACCTCGAAAGCTCAGTCTATTTTTATTTCTGGAGAGATTCAAATATGAACATTTCCTCCTTTCCCTGTAGTACGCTAGCCTGTAGAGAACTTCAGTAGGACCGTGGCATCAATGCACCTTTTCGTCGATACTTTTTTACGTAAACTAGATGTTAAGGCAATGTCAATTGTATGATGATATACCGTAGTTGGCTTCTGTTAGCACGAAAGATAGATATGAAATGCCTCTTTTAGAGTTAGAGTATCTTGAAGTGCGGGGCTCAATAGTTTCCTTCCGTGAGATGAGCTGGGCAAGGATAGGTTAATTCTTGTATAAGGAAGAAGCGGAAGAGCTACTTGAAAGAAAGGTTGGAAGAGCTAGTCCCTTAGGATGCCGTAGGTCCTATAAGGTGGATTCTTCTGCTCTCTTGCCTTTCCTCGCCCTATCGGTCGAGATGTGCCACCTCAACGTCAACTCTCTTCTCTTTCTGGTATCTAGCGAAATGGCAGCTGGATTAAGAAGTTCTTTTTATTGCAAAACTTTACTTTAGTCTTTTTGAATCCCTTCTATCCCTCGCTCCTTACTATACTCTGGCTACAGAGCAGAGCCCTCTAAATGCCATCATGAAGCGTAAGACATCTCATTGGAAGAAAGTGGAATGCCTCTAATGAGCTCTTTCCGGCAGCTAGTCTCGGGTATTCTATCCTCCCATCCTTCCGACAACGCATTCAATAGCATAGCCAACGGCCCACTCAGTCCCTGACTTGAATTAGGAATCTCAACTCGATCTTAGCGGATCTAACTTGAACTCCTTCTGTCTTAGCCTACCATCTTTATCTTCTATCCCCTGGAGCTCTCGTTTTGAGAGGGTAAGTAGCTGACCTCTTTCTAGTAATCCCCTTAGTCTCCAATCTAAGAGAAAAGTAGCTCCTGGCTTCATGTCTTGCTGATCGATTGACTTATTTTCTCAAGTTTTGTTTCTCTTTCAGTTGGTGATTGGGGATTGGCATAGTTCCCGTCTCCCCCATTTCTGGCCAAAGAAAAAGAAGGGGAATTCCTTCAAGGCAGCAGGAACGGATGGATAAAAAAACATGATTGTTCGCCGAACACAAGACCTGGTTATACGGGATAAAAACGAGTATCAATAAGGAAAGGGCTTTCCCTATTAAGGAGGCGGATCCATTTCGGATGCTTTAGATATAGCAACCTGGGGATTAGGATAAGTAAGGGAATCAGTAATCGTTCTTGCTTGTTGGTCTGTTTGCTTTCGGCTTTGCAATTCAATAAAAAAAAGAAAGAAGCGACTAAAATATCGTATCGTATATAGAGAGAGTAAAGCCGTTCCAATCTGCTATAGCAAGTCCTTCTTCACTGGAAGGATGGAACCCTGATTGGTATGCCAACATTTTATCTGGGTAGGTTGACCACATTGGAGGAAACTGGTTACCGGGCTTGTTACCATGTCTCCCGAGTGATGATCTCCTCAGTACATATGTCGTAAGATGTGATTCTACATCTCTAGTTTTGTGCCGCCCGAGGAACACTCTTTTTTTTTAATTTAAAAACTTATTGAACCGTAGCCCCGGAATTCAAAGGAGCAGAACTGACTGCTGGTGGAGCAATGGCTGATGGGAAGGTTGACTGACGATAGGTGTTTGGGTGGCGTGGAAGGCCGTGCTGTACGTTTTGGAATGGAACTCCTATATTGCGTAGATAGAGGTACCGTCCCACCCCAGAGAAAGGAGCGCATTAGCTGTTCTACTTGTTGTTTAACTACTTTTCCAGGGATAATGAGGAAACTTGCATGGAGAAAAGGATGGAGTTTATCAGCTGTAACCGGCCAGCGTAGGAGAGGCTTCTACCCGTCCAATGTTGAAGTTTGGATGGTTTTCTGTCCACAAGTACTTTGCAATCACTAGCTTTGAGCTTTGTCGTAAGTTGGGGTACCCCTAATTACCTTACGGGAAGTTTTCCTTCCTTGTAACCCAGCATGTTCGTGATCTGATTCTTTGTGGTTTCCTTTACAAAAATAAAATGAAAACCTCACTCTTAGCCGGATTTATTTGGGGTGAGACCAGAAAGATGTTGAAAGATATGGAGGACATTGTTGATAATGGCAATAGATTATAAGTCACCATTGCTGAACACCATGAGATCATCCGCAAAGCATAGATGCGATATTTCCTCATTTTTACACCTCCAGTGATAGTCTTGGGGGCTTATCCGGTGCTCTATTTCATGTAGTCGGAATATCTGGTATCCTATTTTATTTTCCTACTAATGCCAGATCTGATTCAATAGGAAAAGAACCTTATACCCCGTCTGGTATTCAATTCACTAGCTTCGACCACTGTCACTCCCGTTCTTAAAGAGTCAAAGTGCTTTGAGGAAGAAGGGGAAGTTTGATAATAAGCTCTTTTTATTTTTGCACCTGAATCAATAGTAGACAGATATAGACAGTGTGCAGTGAGGGTGGTTGTAAATCACTAGGTAACCAGTCTTTACTTAAGTCGGCCCAAGCAATGCCCAAAGACTCCCATGTCTTTATTGGTTGGACCAACCGGAAATTGGAGACAAGTCTTTCTAAATTTTTAGAGCAAGAATGAGTCTCTATTTTTTTTTTGAGAGGCCATCTTTCTTGTCAAGTACCTCTTCAACTCTTTCTTCAACTAGGTCGGACGCGCAAAGCGCTCCACCTGAGTTAGAGCGGGTATTTGATCGAATCTGTGATGAATACGCAGAGTGGGTGGTGAGAGCCGGTAAGCAATTACCCCCAGAATGGAGCATGCCGGGCCTTGTTCGGACAGTGATTGGGGACGAGGCTATTCACATCCCAGGCTTTCTCAAGGATTCATATGTTGATGTTATGTTATATGGACAAAATCGTTGGTTATGCAACGAGGTTTTTCAGTTTTTGGATTTAATTACCAGCTAGCTCGGTAATGTAATATAAACATAACATCTTAGTCTTTATAGAGCTGCGGCATTCATTCCCCCTTTTTACTAAAATTTAAGTTTTATTGTGTTAATTGTTCTTTATTGGCTCTATATTCATTTCATACTCTCTTTATTTCATATAGTAAATTTGGACTGACTTGTGGGGGGTCTCAGCCTCTGGACTTTGAGTGGATTTGCTGTTTCGACAACGGCGCTGACAGTTCCAATCTGCCGGCGTTGGAATCGTCGTCAAGTTACGAGTCTCTGGCTACTTTTCGAAATGTTATCGCAGCAGAAAATGAAGCGGAAATATATGAGCGAATTAGGGTTCTCGAGAACCAGCATTACTACAATATCCCCCCTCATAATAACCTAACCCGGGAGATTACGCGAGGCTGGTTCGAGAGCACTTCGATCAAGCCCTAAACGTAGATCACTACTGGGAAATCTTTGATCGAGAGTATCTCGAACTACGCGTATTAGATAAAAAGGCCGGTCTGCAGGATAAACTCTTCAATCTGATGCTTGATGAGCAGAATCTTGCTCGAATTATGGAGCTATCTCCCTATTCAAATAGTTGGTAGGAAGCCTACGACTTCATTCAGGAGAAGGTTTCCCCGCTTAGCTCCCTTGAACATGCCTATCCGCGCCATCTCATGGATGGAAGTCTGACGTTCTTTATAGAACAAGTAAACCTAAGCGGCCGCAATTCAGAAATCTATCGTGAATTCTACTCGCATTTCACCGATGACGAATTCCGTCGACAACAGGGGTTGCCCTTACCATAATAGGTAAGAAGGTAAAAAATAAAGCCGGGCTTAAAATCATAACTAGGTTGTAGTCTCCTTCGGTCATGGCCTTTTTCTGTATATATTATTATTTATAGTTCTTGCATTAACCGGTCTTGAATTAGGTGTAGGTAACAAAATTTTATTGTCTTATTGTTGTATTGGGGTCTTACTGCTTTTGGATTCCTCATACTCAATGAATGAAGATTCAAACAAAAAGGAAAAGGGTAAAACCATATCTTACTGAAGAATCTGACTGAATGAGGATCAGAGAGCTCTTTATGTGGTCTCACTTTACCACCATATGAAATGCGCGAAACTTCGATTGGTGGAAGCCAGTCCATGAAGATTATCCCTTTTCTTACGTGCAATTCCCCTCTTTCGGTAAGCATCCAGTATCTCAGCAAATGAACATTTCTCTAAGCTTATCCTGTAGCTTATACGTCGTTTGAAAGCTGCTTCAAGGATCCAACGAATAGCTAAGGTTCGTTGACGATCCCTGGCTACAATCCCAGGGGCATCATAAATAGTACCTGCTACTCCTACTTTTTCCACTTCGCATATGGGCTTTATATTCTCTACGGCGTCAACCATAAGTTTGATTACATCGCGTTCAGTTTGAGCTGGGAAGTAAACTAGGTTTTGCTATTCCTTCTCGAGCTTCTATTTCATACCTTAAAGGAGATTCGGGAAAAGATAGAATAGGAAGACGTGTTTCCAGAACAAACAAGATACGGGTTGAGAGGGGGAAGTTAGCAAAGTTAGACAAGATTGGAATGGGCATAGGAACATGTATTGATGTACCAGATCGGCTAATGCTCCCAGGTTGATGCAAAGTATTCCACCAGTTGACTGAAGACTTTATTATTGGTATATCGATCGGTCCAGCACGGATTGAAATAGGAGCCGGTTCGACAGGAAGCTTTTGAAAACGCAGTGCACCCAGGTAAATCAGAAACGAGATGAATACAGAGGTTAAACGAGCATCCCACACCCAAAAGGTGCCCCACATAGGTCTTCCCCGAAACCCCCCAGTAACTAAGGTAAACAACGTAAAAAAAGCACCCATTTCTGTACCGGTTCCGGAAGAGCGAAGAAAAAGGGGATGTTTTGTTAATAGGAATAAGAAAGTGTTTATAGCCGTAGCGATATAAACAAGAATACTCATCCGAGCCGCAGGAACATGTACATAAAGAATACGAGAATTTCCACCTTGTTGAAGATCTAATGGTGCTACCCGAAGACTTAAATGAATAGCCATCGCTGTTAAGAACAACCGAGATCCAATGAGAATTAGCGCACAGCTTCTGGTCTTTGACATCAAAAAAGAAGGTTGTAATAACGATAACGAAAGGGACATCTGATAATTTTCTCCTAGCTAGTGGAACAAGAAAGACATGGATCTATATTCAATACGCAATCAAAGGATTTCTCCCAACGAATAATTCCCCCTGCTTTGTTTTCGCTCCGCTCGTGCGTGGCACTCCTTGCTGGCGGAGCGGCATACCGGAAAAAAAAAGAAAGATCATGAGTATACTTAATACCAACCCAATCTCGATAAAAGTCAAAGTGACTACATCTCCTGCGGACCCTGACGTGAACAGACGCTTTCTCGGAGAAAGCTTTTTTTCTTTGTTGACTTCACTTAGCAAGCCTCGAATCCAAATCCTTTCTACGCGACTTTCTTCTCTTATGAAATTGATACTCAGCTTGAAAAGAAGCCTCAAGCCGATAAGAGCTCTTCATCATATTCGACAATTTCGAAAGAAGAACTGACAGTGATTGACCTCACGGCACACATGCTATATGTTCATGCCAAAAAGGCGATATTTTCTATTCTTAATTAAAGGAGCGAAGCGCTTAGTGGTTGAAGTAGAGGAGAGCTAGAATGAGTCAATTTTCCTAGGGAAAGCACACAAGCAGGAAGGAAGAATCGAAAAGGCACTTTATTTCCTATTTAGGAATGAGCGGCCTACAGAGTGGAAATGATCCTGCGAAGCCGGTCAGGCCAACTCTAGCTTTAGGAATAAAAAGGCATACAGCCCCTACGAAAGCATCCATTTCATGAGTTGAACTGGCTCTGCTCCTTGCTGGAGGAAAAATGAACGAGATTATGTATGTTATTCGAAGCCTTTTATAAGTCCGAGCTTTCCTTTCAATTCGTGTAGCGAGGTCCTCTTCTTGCTTTTGTCTCCTAGCATTCTACTGGATAGCTCCTACCCTTCCTTTATCCTCCTTGCGCTATGAATTGGCTTTCTTGTTGTTAATGGGCAGACAAACTTTTGACCCAGACGTGGGTGGGCTTTTTTCTAAGGAAAAAGTATGACCTTAATCTACTTTCTCGGGTATCTAGCTTACGGAAGACAAGGTCTTGACGTTCTATAGATGAACTAGCATAACAGACATGCTTGAATTTATAAAGACAACTCTGAATCACTCGTTTAATACAAAGCAACTTTCGCCCTATCCTGACCTGACGGGAAGGGAACTTATGAAGAAGACTGACCTGTGCTCTTCCTGTAATCTGACCTTACAATAGCTTTCTTAAAGCTTTTGGCTTATTGATCTCCAACTGTATTTGTATTCGTATCTGGTAATTCTCTTTCTAGTGGATCAAGATATTCGAGGCTAATCCACTCTTCCTTGAAACTTGGAAATCGCCCTTTATTAAAATGAAAACTTTTTTTACTTATATATAAATGAGTTGCTTCTCGACTCGACTGACTCACACTCCTCTCCTATCTTTTTAAGAGCTGCCATGGGCATTTATTTACCTTGGATGCTATAAGAATGGGCTGGCTCTTGCCCCATTCAAAAGGATGAAAATGGACAAATCCATTAAGAGTATCATTTGTCACTTCTCTTGATTTCCCACCCACCTACCTATCATCTATAAGTCTCCTGAAGCTCCCCCGCTTGGTAGCTAATCCCGCTCGTTGGTATCTGTGAGTCTAGATCTTAGCTTATCTTATACTCTCCATTTCCTTGAGCCTTTCTACTTATAGACCGGGACTGCTATTTGTTTCATACCTGAAATGAAAGAAAAGGCAAGCAAGTCAGGGATTCCTCGAGCTGCTATCTCGATACCGATCCTTGAAACCCTGAATTAAGGGCACTGCTTAGGTAAGAAAGAAGCGCTGATCCACTTATACTCGCTAGGGGTTACTCTATCACACGCATCCTAGCTTATCTCACTTCTTCCTTGAAGGTCCCACGGACTGTTCGAATCCTTAGCCTGTCCTTGATTAGCTTCCTATCACCTACGCCTCCTCCCAGGAAGTCACTATTCTTTCCTTTCTCCTGGCTCCTGAAGCTTTTGCATTTTTCAAAGGCCTTCACTCGATCTTCATTCTACTATAAGAACTCGAACCTGAGTCCATTACTATTCTGGTCGAGTTCGTTTATTCGTTTTTTAAGAACTCACACTTCGTACCTGAACATGAATAGGCAGCGCTCTTTTTCCCGACGTAAGCCCAGGCTTGCTATCATCCAGTTGTGGCTTTTTCCCCCCTTCATTCTCAAGTGCTATAGCTTGTTCGCTAAATTCCTTCCCGATACCCCTTCATCACGTCTTGGGCAACCAAAACCCTAGCCTTGAAAGATTTTTTCACTTCCCCGGACGAATGGATTAAATATCTTTTCAGGTTCAGTGAGGACAGTCCTGACTATCCTAGCTGCGGTTCCTTTTCATATCCCGCTTTGAAGCAACTACACTCGCTCGTTAGCCTGTCTGGCTCTCGACCTGCTTCAGTATCTAAAACACTTTTTTTTACTCTTGCATTCGCTATACTTCGTTCTGCTACCTTCCGATGTACTACCAAACCGACAACTAACCTTGCTTTTCTACCTTATCAGTAACAGCTATATTCGGAGACTTTACCTGAAGAAAACGGAGACCTAGAACTACTAGGATTCCTAGCTTCCAGCTTTATAAAATTTGCGTTATTTTTGAAAACCTTGGCAGGATCATAGCTATCCTCCCTCCTATCTTCTTGACTCCTTCTAAGCTATTCTCTTACTTTACCTGCTTGGCATGGCAAGCTAATACTAACTCTGAGTGCTTATTGCTTCCTTTTTATTTTTTTACTCTATAGGAATAAACCAAATAGAAAGATTCTCATAGATAGTGTCAAGTTCTCTAACGAGCTGTCGTAATTTTTAATTCCCCACCCCCCCAACATCTTTCCCTCTATAGGGATAAAAAAAATAAGCCTATAGGAGATAGACTCATCCCCAGAAATCCCATTTGCCTGGCTCTCTCACAATGAGAACCAACATTTGCGATTCTCATCCGATAGAGAGAGGGATTGAAGTACACAGAAATGGTAAATCTTTATCAAAGCAATCTGGACTAGCTCTTGGTTCGGGCACCATCCCGTTAAGGACAGGTTTTCTTATCTCCACGGTCGAGTTTCCCCAATTCCAGTACCTTGGGAAGGCATCACTTATGCTAGAAGGCTTCACAGCCCTCCTTACTAGCAGCCCAGATCTGTTTTGTGCTCGGCTTGATGCCATCTCAGATGTCCATTCAAGTAGCCTGCCTACCCTATTTTCTCTTAGAGAGGGGGCCTAGCGTGCCTATTATTTTGCTACAACTACTGTGATTTCCACTGCTGCTCCTTCTTTTGCTACCTTGCGGAAGTCTTACTGCTAATGTCCTAAGCTAAGCCCCTAAGGCCTAAGCGGGGAAGGAGGAAGAATAGCGTTCTAGTGCCCTATTTGTCTAATATCGAAAATTCCCCCAATAATTCGTATTCGTAGCGTCCGATTCCATTCCTGACTAGCGGACAGAAAGAAAGAATTCCTCCTGCTCTACGATTAACTGTTCCGTTTAAGGGATTAAGGCAGTGAACTCGTTAGGACAGCCAGAAGGGCAGAGCTCTATGTTCTATTGAAAGCTGTCTCAAAAGAGCATCAAATCCTGAAAGCAGGACTTAAAGTCCATGTGTTGCGCATGATTAGGGATTAGACTTAGGGCAAGAAGGGCTTTAAGCCCTAAGTAAAGGAACTTCATTTCTCGCCGATTGTACGTCCTTTCAATTTCAACTGATTTTGGACATTAAACTGAATGCACTCGTTAGGTTCAACCTGGGGCTGAGAAAGAGCTTGTGAGTGAGGAATGGGGCTCTCTATGAACAGAATCCGCAGCTATCTTGCTTTAATCTAGCTACTCCCAAACAAAGGTATTTTGCACTCTATACGGTATGGCTACAAACCGAAGAAGTCGGAAGTAGTTCATCGCCTGTGGGAGCTTGCTGATAGTGAGGAAGCCATAATCTCTCTATCGGATTGCCTATTTGTCTATCTGTCTGGTGAAGAGAGAATGGAAGAGACTCTCAATAGGGCACCCAATACCTCGTCGAGTCCAAAGCTCCTGCTCAAGCAGTTCAATCCAATTGAATTGAGTACCTACGACTGTGGAATGCTTCTTATATGTTATTTTATTATAAGAGGAACTCAAAGTAAAAACTAGACTTTGTCTTGCACACTGACTTCAATCGTATAGAGATTTCCCACTGTCTGTGTCGATACCAGAAACTACGACTGAAACCTACACCGCTAACGAAGTTAAAGTGATTGCCTACTTTCTATGTCCGGAGACGCTTACTGCACTGCTTCTTCTGTCAAGACAGGCAGGCGGTTATCAGGATGTAGTCAAGGAGGTAGGCTTAGAGCCAGCAATAAAGCTAGCAAAGTCTACCGCGAGCGAGTAGCCTTTGCCAAAGAAGGGACATGCTTACTTAGAGTAGCGAAAGGCGAGCGGGCTATAGTTACCAGTTTCGAGTTACTTAGCTGGTATTCCCCAGCACGGCTTATGCGGATCTCTCTCTCTACTACCAGGGAACGGGTTAGAATCCCGGAGCACTACAGGCCTAACTTATTATTCGATATAATGAGAAGCACCTTTATTGAACTAAAACCCTTATCCCCCAACTGATCTACCCAGTAATGTGATGAGTTCCGACCTCGAAGGCCCAATCCTTCGTCGTACGGAATGAGTATGACTTGGCTACAAGGGAAACAAAGCGCCCAAGAGATCTAGCTTCTTTGAGGACCGGTTGCTAGCCCCATCATCATCCCGAGCTTTTCACCGTCGGTCCCATGACTGCACGAGCCCTATGAACTAGCTCTTCCGTGTCCGCCGAACTGTACGATGGAGGGCGTTCCATTCGAGTATAGAATTTTCCCAACCCCGGGTGAGCACCGTTAATGTCTCTAGTAGATAGACTCTACAAGGAACCTGGCTCAGAGGAAGAAGGACATTAGTTTGAAGTCTCGAGTCTCTATCCCCTCTCTAGTGCTGCTTACAAGGACCGGTTTCCCTACTACCGTGTCATGGCGATATCTGCCTCGAAACCCTCG